CAACGGCCAACCCAGCAGCAATAACAGAAGCGGCAGAAATCAATGGATTCATGATAAGTTCCTCGCACCCCAAATCAAATAAAGAAAGAAATAGTTAATGATACAATCAACCAACAAATTATGAATTAATTATTCAACTACTAAGATTTATCCAGTCAAAAAGTAATTAAGAATTCCGAATTGAGTTAATCATTTTTATTGAACTATCCAAACTACTTCGATATTTATTTTTTTTTTTTGTGAATCCATACAACTTTATTTCTTATCTTAAATCATTCTTTTAATTCTTCGTTCTTTTTCTTGATTTCATTTCTTTAGTCATTCAATATTCAATTCACAATTATAGATGAAATGGAGGGGCTTCATTTTTTGAATCCCTAGCTAAATTTACAGTAGCAGGGCAAATTTAGATATATAGTTAGTTCATATATAATTAGTTAATATCTAATATCACATATACACGTGTTTCTTCCATACCGTAAACCAATTATTCGTATCTTGGGTTCAATATCGGATTCAAGAATTATCCTTGGCTTTGAAATCCCCCAAAACGAACAAGTTGTCTTTTCTTTTAGCGATTAGATTATATACACCTAGTCTTAAAAGGGGATTATTTGGAAAACTAGTCAATGATGGCCTTCCATGGATTCACCTATATAAGCTGCAGCTAAAGTAGCAAAAATCAGAGCTTGAATACCACTTGTAAATAATCCAAGGAACATGACAGGTATGGGAACTACTAAAGGGACTAAAGAAACAAGAACAACAACTACTAATTCATCAGCTAATATATTTCCGAAAAGTCGAAAACTAAGCGATAAGGGTTTTGTGAAATCTTCTAAGATGTTAATCGGTAAAAGGATTGGAGTTGGTTGGATGTATTTACCAAAATAAGCTAATCCTTTTTTTGAAAGCCCCGCATAGAAATATGCTACTGACGTAAGTAAAGCTAATGCAACGGTAGTATTTATATCATTTGTGGGTGCAGCTAACTCCCCATGAGGTAACTGTATTATTTTCCAAGGCAAAAGAGCCCCTGACCAATTAGAAACAAAAATAAATAGAAACATAGTTCCAATAAAGGGAACCCACGGACCATATTCTTCTCCAATCTGAGTTTTGCTCACGTCTCGAATGAATTCAAGGACATATTCAAAGAAATTCTGACCGAAAGTGGGAATGGTTTGCGGATTTCGAACAACTAGAATGGCTGAAACTAATAAGATAGCAATTACAACCCAAGAAGTAATAAGTACTTGGGCATGTACTTGGAAACCTCCTATTTGCCAATAGAAATGTTGACCTACTTCCACAGCAGATATATCGTATAATCTTTTTAATGTGTTGATGGAACATAAAAGAACATTCATATTGCTCTGACCTCTAAAAGAAATAGAAAACTTGATAAAGGAATTATTTTGATTCAACTATCTCCTTTTTGACTTGTCTACTTAACTTTTCTTTTTTGAATACCAGCTAATCACATAATATTTCGGGTTATTTTTTATCTTTTTCTTTTTTTTGCACAATTTAGTATTAGTAATAGTATAGTAACCGATTCCATAAATCTTATGAATTCTGAATTCCCCCAACCCAACATTTTATTTATCTTATTATTTTATCTTATTATTAATCAAGAATTTCGTATATAGCTAGAACGACCCTCACAAATTGCAAATACTAATTTGTTAAGAATTAATCGGATTGAAGCTATAGCATCATCATTAGCTGGAATCGAAATATCTGCGAGATCCGGGTCACAATTTGTATCGATTAAACAAATCGTCGGAATTCCCAAAGTGATACATTCTTGAAGAGCCGTATATTCCTCTTGCTGATCAACGATTATTACAATATCGGGTAACCCTGTCATATATTTAATACCGCCCAGATATGTTTCCAAATGAGATAATTGTCTCTTCAACATAGCGGCCTCTCTTTTTTGAAGACAGTTGAGTTTCCCCGTCTTTTGTTCCGTTCTCAAGTCTCTTAACTTATGAAGTCTCGTTTCTGTAGTATACCAATTCGTTAACATACCGCCAAGCCATTTTTTACTAACATAATGACACCGAGCTCTTATTGCAGCCCGCGATACTGAATCAGCTGCTTTATTTTTAGTACCAACAATTAACAATTGTTTTCCTCTACTTGCTGCATCAAAAACTAAATCACAAGCTTCTGATAAAAAACGAGCAGTTCTAGTAAGATTTGTAATATGAATACCCTTACGCTTTGCAGATATATAAGGTGCCATTCTCGGATTCCATTTCCGAGTACCATGGCCAAAATGAACTCCTGCTTCCATCATCTCTTCCAAAGTTATGTTCCAATATCTTTTTGTCATTTAGCCCCACAAATTTTTTTTTTCAAAAAAAAAAATAAAAAAAAGAGACCGGGTATCTTGAAATAGAAATAAATAATTGTTCCGACGGAACCTTCTCTTCGACCGACGATTGGCTGTTGATACATGATCAGGCCATTCCTCTTTTTTATTATTATTATTTTCTTTATTATCTTTTATTACCAAATCAAATGACTGCATTTAAATTAAAGGGATGAATCCGCTCCTAGAAATGATTGCTCTGATGTATCGCATCAATTTTTTGAAATGAAAAAATCAAAAACTTCTCTGTGGTGGAACAAAATATTTCTCATTTCTCCCTCGAATGCATTATTTTTTTTTGTTTCCAAGGTAATCTTATTATGTTGCCCCGAACGGTGTATTATTCTTTTGAATCCGGTACCAACGGGTATCATTCCCCCTAAAACAACGTTCTCTTTCAGACCTTTCAGCCAATCGATACGACCCCGGAGAGCGGCTTTTGCTAAAACTCGAGCAGTTTCTTGAAAACTCGCTTCGGATATAAAACTTTGAGTATTCAGAGATGTTTTTGTTATTCCCAATAATATAGCTCGGTAACAAATCGCTTCTTTCAAGGCACGCCCCGTTCGTTCAGCTCGCAACAATCCAATTAGTTCACCGGGTGAAAAAACATTAGACATTCCATCTTCTGAAACCAAGACTTTTGATGTTATTTGACGCACAATGATTTCTATATGTCTATTATGGATGTGCACTCCTTGGGATCGATAAACCTTTTGGATTTTATTAACCAAAGAAATACGACTTTGCACTATAGTTAGTTCAGCACCAATCAAGAATCCCCAGGGAATGCCGAGAATTCTTGTTATACGCTCGTTCCAAGTGGCAACTTTCTTTCCTAGGTTCATCGATATTGAATCAATCGAACGCACTTCTAATACCTGTTCCACTTTTGGAAGACCATGTGTTATATCACCAGATCTCGATTTTTCATATATAAATGTAACTAATATATCTCCTTCATAAAGGATTTCCCCATAATGGCCATGAACAGTTGCTCCTGGAGTCGCCAAATAGGGGTTAGCCGATCTTATTACTACAGAATCAATTTGAACAGTTAGAACTTGACCTGATTTTAGGTGTGGTCCATTTTTCGTTTGAGCTAGATATAAATTTTCACAAAGAAATTGCCCAAGTCTAATTATTGTAAATGTTTTTTCACAATAATTAGGATGAAAAAAATGCCAATTCAAACGGAATGGATTTAAAATGATGTTACTGCATAGATCGAGCTTATAAATTCTCTCGTTTTCGTCGATTAAATAATATTTAAATACTTGAAAAGTTTCCTTTACTTTGTCAAGTTGCAAATTTGGAGTTATCGAGATCTGATTATGAGTTATTAAACAATAAAAGGAATCCAAATTTGCAACTTGACGGGCTATTCCTAAAGGGCCTAACGAATTCTTAATTGGAATTAAAGGATCTCTTTTAATTTCATGAATTCCCTTTTTTAGCCCATTGTGATATTTTACATCGTTGAATGATCCCATTTGAAAACAATTAGCTGATGACAAAATTATCAAAGATCGGCATTTCTTATTTCTATTCAACAACATACGAATAGTTCCGTGATTTTGGCTAAGTGATTGTTGAAATTTTTCCTTGGAATAACTAGAATAAAATGGATTGATATTGGTCCGATCTGACTCATTATCCGAAATCAATCCTGAACCGGACGGATCATTCCTTTTTCTGATATCCCAAGTATGGGATTTTCCTAAGTCAATTCTTAAGAAATCTCCAATCAAACTATTTGTACTTACTTCAACAAACGAAGTGAGAGCCTCTTCTATAGAAGAACTTTTTTTGTCTTGATCCCAATTCAAGACTAAACAAGTCCGAACTAATTGAATGCTTGTGTCAGAAATTCCCCGAATTGATTGTCCATTTCCATAAAGAATATAATTAAGAACTTTCAGTTCCAGATTATCCCCTTCCTGTAACAGATCCCGTGGGAAAAGTTTTACTAAATTGATACCGTCCGCTATTTCATATAGAATTACGGGTCGAACAAAAACAAAATACTTTTTCTTGGTAGTTGGGATCCATTGGACATAGGTCCAATTTTTAATTTTTTTTTTTAACGCTCCGGGTGGTATCAAGATGCCACTGTGTCGGGATATCTTATCCATCTCTCGAGGAAAGAACATATCGCCAGAAAATATTTTTAATTCAATCCGTTTTTTTTTCTTCTCCACTCGGACTAATCCACCTACTCGACTTCTTATATTTAAAGTGATTGGTGTATCTACTCCAACGATACTATTGTTTCGTACCATTATGTAAGAAGGTTCAGGTAAAATATGCACTTCCTCGGGAATGAAAAACAACCGATCTACTTTTATTTGGTATTTTGACTTAAATTCTTTGACGCCTCGACACTCAATTAAATCCTCTTTTTTAAAAATGGAATGAATTCCTATAGTCCTATATTTAGGAATTCCCGAACTCCGCGTTCTGTGTTGCGGATCATCGAAATAAGCAAAAATACTATTTCTACGAAAAATACCATGGATAGGTATTGCAATCGCGATACCGGAAGGGCGAATTAGTTCCTTGTCTCGTTCTTGAATCGATTGGAATGGAAATGGAATGATGAATCTATTTCTTCGCCTCTTTGCCAATAAATCCGAAGAATCGTGGAAAATAGTAGGATGTATAAAATGACAACGATCCGTACATATGATTTGATTAAATCCGGAATAATCCGGAATCCCTATTTCTTTTTTACCCGAAGGATTGAAATTAAAGAATTTATGCCTTACTTGATCATTACTTACTAAAAGGTTTGAAATATATCTTTCTCCGGTAAAAAGAGAATGAATGTTCATTTGATCTTGATCCTTGCGGAGTGAAAAAGAGACTGCACTGGACCTGCACGACCTTCCCGATAATATCCATAAATGACTTGTTTTTGGTAAGATATGTACATTACTATATGTAAATTCGGATGCATGGTACACATCGGTACTCCAATGCATTTCTCCCTCGGAGTCAGAATAAATATGTTTTCGAACCCTTTCTTTGAAATTCAAAGTGTATGTTCCCGCACGAATCTCAGCAATCACTTGTTCTGATTCTACATATTGATCATTTTGAACTAATAGAAAACTTTTTGGCGGAATAGTCACGTTATGTATAATATTGTCACTTTCAATAGTTACATACAAGTCTATATAACATAAAAAAGCGGGATGCCCATGACGTGTACGCGTAGGATGAACCAAATCTTCATTGAATTTTATTTTTCCATTAGAAGGGGCCCGCACATGTTCTGCAGTACCTCCTGTGAATACTCCGCCGGTATGAAAAGTTCTTAATGTTAGTTGAGTGCCCGGTTCTCCAATAGATTGGCCCGCGATAATACCTACAGCTTCTCCCAATTCCACCAGGTCGCCATGAGTAGGACTCCGGCCATAACATAATCGGCAGATCCAAGATGTATTCCTACAGGTAAAGGGCGTTCGAATAGATATTGGTTGTGTTTGAAAGGTTATGAATCGATTGAGAAGTCCAATCCCAATATCTTGATTTCTAATGGCAATGCATCGTGAACCTATATATATATCGTCTGCTAATACACGACCAATTAATGTTTGGATCAAAATTCTTTCCGGCATCATTCCATTCCGGGTAGTCACCGAAATTCCTCGAATGGTACCGCAATCGGTTCGACGTACAACAATGTGTTGAACCACTTCAACAAGTCTGCGTGTAAGATATCCAGCATCCGATGTTCGTACAGCAGTATCCACAACCCCTTTACGGGCTCCGTAGCAAGAAATGATATATTCTGTTAAAGACAGTCCTTCGCGTAAATTGCTTTGAATGGGTAAATCAATCATTTGTCCTTGTGGATCCGACATTAACCCTCTCATACCTACTAATTGGTGTACTTGAGATGCATTGCCCCTAGCTCCCGAAAAAGACATTATATGGACTGGATTAAAAGGGTCAGTCATCCTGAAATTTGGATTCATTTCTTGTCGCAAATATTCACTTGTAGCATACCATATCTCAATAGATTGCCGTAATTTTTCTACTGCATGTACATTCCCATAATGATGATGTTTTTCCAAAATCAAACTTTGTTGTTCAGCATCTTTGACTAGCCATCCCTTAGAAGGGATTGTTAAAAGATCATCAATTCCTAATGAAATGGATGTAGCAGTAGCTTGATGGAACCCCAGAGTTTTTACTTGATCCAGTATGTGTGATGTATATGCCATTCCGAAGTGATCTATTAATCTGCTAATAAGTCGTTTAATGGCAGTTCCACCTATCACTTTATTGTGAAAGACTAGATTGGCCCGTTCTGCCATAAGTACCTCCATATTCCGTTCAGTGGGGTTCGACAATGGGTTTGAGTCAATGATTTGAAAACTTCCTTTTCTTTATCTTGATTCGTGTAGAAATTTAGAAACTAAGATCATAGTTGAACCAACTGGGAAGACCTGAATTCACACCGGTATCCGAAATTTACTTAGCCTAGATACCATATGAATGGGCCCGGCAAAATCCTTGTATAGCTTCTTCGATTTCTCGATAAAAAGAAATATGACCAACAGCGGTTCGAATGTATATCCAACGAATTTGTTTTTTTATACTTCTGACTACTAGATAATGCCCATAAATATCATGATAGGTACCTAAAGATTCGTAGTGAACTTCGATAGGAGCTTCTCTTGACGAAATAACGCGTTGATCTAGTCGCCACCGGAGCCACAAAGGACTGTCGAAATTGATTCTTTTCTGTCGATAAGCTCCAATTGCATCATAGGAATTACAAAAAAAAGGTTCTTTTTTTTTCGTATACTTATAGTTTTTTTCGTGAATTCTTTCATTTTTAGAATTTCTGCGATTACACGGATTATACCGATTTGCACAAATACCTCGACGATTCCCGCTCGTTAATACGTAAATCCCAATAAGCATATCTTGAGTTGGTACGGAAATGGGATCCCCAATAGCCGGAGACAGGAGGTTCGTATGAGAAAACATAAGTAAACGAGCTTCTGCCTGAGCCTCCAAAGATAAAGGCACATGAACAGCCATTTGATCCCCATCAAAGTCTGCATTGAAGCCCTTACAAACTAATGGATGTAAACAAATAG